GACGCAAATGGATGCGTCACGAGTTCCATACAGATGACTTCTCAATACAATTTCTTTCAAATTCATTAAAATTGCATGTACTGATTCTTCAATACCGACTATCGTAGAATATTCATGTGGTACCTTTTCAGATTTTGCACGTGTGATACATGTTCCTTCTATTTCTCCAAGTAAAGCCCTTCGCATCGCGATACCTATCGTATCTGCTTGGCCTTTCATAAGCGGGGCCAAAATGAAACGGCCATAATAAAGACGCTTACTGTCTGTTCTTGATTCAACACACTTCCACTGTAGTGTCCGAGTGGATACTGCTACTTCCTCTCGAACCATAATAATATTATTCTTTTTTCAGATCATTGAATCATTTATTTCTCTTGAAATCCGTTCAATTCTTATTTCTACACACGTCTTTTTTTAGGAGGTCTACATCCATTATGTGGCATAGGGGTTACGTCACGTACGAAACTTAATAGTATACCACTTCTACGAATAGCTCGTAATGCTGCATCTCTTCCGAGACCAGGACCCTTTATCATGACTTCTGCTCGTTGCATACCCTGATCCACTACTGTACGAATAGCATTTCCTGCTGCGGTTTGAGCAGCAAATGGTGTCCCTCTTCTTGTGCCTCTGAATCCACAAGTACCAGCGGAGGACCAAGAAACCACCTGACCTAGTACATCTGTAACAGTCACAATGGTATTGTTGAAACTCGCTTGAACATGAATAACTCCTTTTGGTATTCTACGCCCACTCTTACGTGAACCAATACGCCCATTCCTACGTGAACCAACTCTTGGTATAGGTTTTGTCATATTTTATCATCTCATAAATATGAGTCAGAGATATACGGATATATCCATTTCATATCAAAACAGATCCTTTATTTGTCCATCGGGTCCTTTAGAAAATCCCTTTTTCTTTTTAGAAAGATTACCCTTGTCTCTGTTTATGTCTCGGATTGAAACAAATTACTATAATTCGTCCCCGCCTACGGATCAGTCGACATTTTTCACAAATTTTACGAACAGAGGCCCTTATTTTCATATTTGTTATTCCTTACCTTAATTCCGAATCTACTCCTTGGAAGAAAATAAGTCTCTTGAAATTTTGAACCTCGAATTGTATTCCCACGAAAGGAATGTTTAAAAAGCCACCTACACCTAATCGTTTGAATCTTTGTTGCGAAGTCTATAAATTATACGTCCCCTGGTTGAATCATAACGACTTACTTCGATTTTTACTCTATCTCCTGGTAGTATCCGTATAAAACTTCGTCGGATCCTCCCCGAAACATAACCTAGAATCAGATCTTCATTATCTAAACGAACCCGGAACATACCATTGGGAAGTGATTCAGTAATTAAACCTTCATGAATCAATTTTTGTTCTTTCATTCCAGGTAACCCCCTTGAAGTATCAACTAATGGAGGAGGAGTGATATTAAACAACCCGTCTTTCCTCTCCTTTTTCACAAATAGGAAGTTACGGATCAACTTCGGATACCAGAAGGATCACCATATATAACACAAAACTTCTCCTCCAATTCCTTCTAGTCGAGCTTCTCGATCTGTCATTATACCTCTAGAAGTAGAAAGAATTACAATCCCCATTCCACCTAAAATCCTAGGAATTCGTTGATAGTTGGAATAGATTCGTAGACCGGGTCGGCTGATACGCTTTAAAATATTTCTATATGTTCCTTTCCTATTTCTTCTATGTCGCAGGGTTGAAACCAAGAAATATTTGTTGTTTTCCCGATGTTTCCTAACGTTTTCAATAAAACCTTCTCGTAGAAGTATTTTAACAACGCTTTCGGTCATATTAGTAGATGCTATTCGAACCGTTCCTTTTTTATCCATGTCGGCATTTCTTATAGAAGTTAATATATCGGCAATAGTGTCCCTACCCATGACGAACTATAATTATTGGTGCCTCCTAATTTTGATATAATCAACATGTTCCGTTTTTTTTTTTTATGTGAATTTTTGATTCTTTATTTATGAATTATTAAAAGTATATGCGTGAAACACAATCTACTAATTGATCCATTTCAGATACCCTACTATATCATGGTCTCATCTACTAGTATTTATAATACCTCAGGAGCTAATGAGACTATTTTAGTGAAATTCAACTGTCTCAATTCTCGAGCGATCGCTCCAAAAACCCGAGTTCCTTTTGGATTTCCTTCTTGATCAATGACAACTGCTGCATTGTCATCATATCGTATTATCATACCGTTGTCACGTCTGAGTTCTTTACATGTACGTACAATTACAGCTCTGATCACTTCTGATCTTTCGAGAGGCATATTGGGCACTGCTTCTTTTATTACAGCAACAATAACGTCACCAATATGAGCATACCGGCGATTACTAGCTCCTATGATTCGAATACACATCAATTCTCGAGCCCCGCTGTTGTCCGCTACATTCAAATGGGTCTGAGGTTGAATCATATCATTTTTTTTTTTAATCTGTTCTTTCAATGCAAAGGTCGAAGGAAAAAAGAAAGAAATATTGTCTGTCCAGAAATAAAGAAATCCGCGATTGTTTTTTTCATCATAAATACCCCTTTGGTTCCACATCCCTATCCTGAAATAATGAATTGCGTTCGTATAGGCATTTTGCACGCAGCTATTTTAATAGCTGCTCTGGCTACAGTTTCCGATACTCCGCCCATTTCATAAAGTATTCGACCCGGCTTAACAACAGATACCCAATATTCGGGAGATCCCTTCCCCGAACCCATACGGGTTTCCGTAGGTCTTACTGTAACGGGTTTGTCGGGAAATATACGGACCCATATTTTTCCACCACGGCGCGCATATCGTGTCATTGCCCGTCGCCCCGCTTCTATTTGTCTAGATGTGATCCAAGCGGGTTCAAGTGCCTGAAGAGCATATCTACCGAAACAAATATGATTGCCTCGATAAGATATTCCCTTCATTCTTCCTCTATGTTGTTTACGGAATCTGGTTCTTTTGGGGTTATAGTTGATGGTTGTTTCTCAACCTCATCTCTACTACAGAACCGGACATGAGAGTTTCTTCTCATCCAGCTCCTCGCGAATGAAACGATTCAATAATATTACAGATACACATGTATTTATTGAATAATACACTAAATCATGGGATTTATTGATATTGAATCTGTCACGTAGGAATCTGTATATCTTGTATATATAGCTAGACGTATATTTCTATATATAGAAGATAATGCCTTTGCTTTCTTTTTATAACGAATCCTTGACCTTTACCGAATCGGCCAAAATTTTGCAATTCAATAAGGGTTTCGCGGGCGAATATTTACTCTTTCAATATTTGTTTCATTCGTAGGGTCAACCCATGGCCTCTCAGAATAAATCAATTGGTTCCTGGTTGGTTCCGCCATCCCACCCAATGAATCATTAGGATTCGTTTTCAATAGAATCTTCTGCAGTCACAGGTTCCGTCGTTCCCATAGCTTCTCCATTAATGGCTAGGCCTGAACTCTGCAATGGAGCTCCTCAATTCAAGTTCGTTCCCAAGTCAATCTCCTCAGTCTCTATTGACTCGAGGCTCTTTATTATTGGTATTTTTCCTATGAACCGTATTCATCTAATTATGGACGAATCAGTATTGATGCTTTATCACACTGCCTTTTATGAGATGATTCATAATAGACCATACATATTGGAATCATATACCATTGATATTCTCCTTCTCTCTTTCTCTCGCCCTTCCATTTACCCACATCCCTCTATTTTCGCTTCACAATCCATAATCAGATTGATTTTTCCTTTATGGAAAAAAGATTTCAGTTGCTACAACTATATGATTGACACATCATATAGTGACTGGTTCCTTGGATCTCGATAATACGAAGCAATGAGCTGGTTATAAGTTCTATAGTTATTAGTTAGGGGCCAGTCCTTTTTTTTTGAATCCCAACTCTAAAGAAAAACCAACGAGTCACACACTAAGCATAGCAATTCTACCAAATGATCAATCCAATTTTTATTCAACCCTATAGAATTAGAATTGCTCATTTTTCATTGAAGGGAAAAAGAATAGTTTGTCGTTTTTTGTTCTATCACTGGATAGAATGGCAAGGAAAGGCCCATTATTGCTCGTCTACAAATATCCAAATTTTGATGCCTAATACCCCATAGATAGTTCGAACTGTATAGGAACAATGATCAATTTTAGCTCGAATGGTTTGTAGGGGAACCCTACCTTCTCTGATCCATTCGACACGTGCAATTTCTTTTCCGTCGATACGTCCTGCAATTTGCACTTGAATTCCTTTTGTATCCGCTTGTTCAGTTAATTCAATAGCTTTTTTCATTGCCTTTCGAAAGGAAACTCTATTCTTTAATTGTAGAGCTATATATTCTGCAAGAATATTAGGTTGTCCATAAGGTTTTGCAACTCTTGTGATAGCAATGTTAAGTCTCCGGTTCACAGAATTAAATCCTTTTTGTACATTGATCTGTAATTCTTCGATTCCTCGTGTTCGACCCTCTATTAACAAATTTGGAAATCCAATATAGATTATGACCTGGATCAGATCGATTTTTTTTTGAATCTCTATATGTGCAATTCCTTCGAAACCCGAGGATATTCTCCTATTTTTTTGTACATAATTCTTGATACAATCTCGTATTTTTTCATCTTCCTGGAGACCTATGGAATAATTTTTTGGTTGCGCGAACCAAAGGGATCTATGCTTTTGGTTTTCCCCACCAAGTCGGAAACCAAGGGGATTTATTTTTTTGCCCATATTTTTCTTCTCCCTCTTTCTCTTTTTTTTCTCTGTCTCTCTCTTTCTCCCAATATCTCTCTATTATAGGATCTTTCCATTGATCCTTTGTTTCTAAATATATATCCTGGTCCGTTTTCGTTTTAGAGGTATCCCTCACTACAATAATTATATGACAGGTGGGTCTTTTTATCGGATAACTACGTCCTCGAGCCCGAGGTTTTAACCTTTTCACGATAGTACCCCCATTGACTT